TTTTCTTAGTATTTGTATTCTTTTTCTTAGTATTTGTATTCTCTTTCTTAGTATTTGTATTATGGTTAGGATCGATCTTCATCCAGGCCTCAAAATTGACTGGAAAATTTTTGAGAATTTCCCGATCAAAATCAAAATATTTTCTATAATATTTTCTATTATAATAATGATCATTATAATCTTTTATCTTGCGAGTTTCTTCCATCTTGTCTAGATCTATATAATTCTTTAGATAATTGTTGATAAAAATATCCTCTGGTATATCAAATAATTTGTCTTTCTGTGCGGTGTAATTATAAGAGATCTCTTGGTTCTTATTTACTTGTTTCTTATTTACTTGTAATGGAAATTGATAAATATAGGAGTCCTTCTTAGTTTCAGAATAAATAGATTTATATGCTAAAAGATCATATCTATAGTTTTTTTGAAACTTATTTTTTTGATTTGTTTTTGTTAATGAATATACTTCAGAATCATTTTGTTTTTTGGAATGAAGTAATGGGTCTTTTTCATATGAATCTCCTTTATTGAAATCTTTATTTTGAGGCGTATGGCGTTGGTTGACTCCATTTCGCCATTTTTGTGGGATTAATAGAGACCATCTAATCTGAGATAAATTGTATTGATAATGACCTCTTAACCAGTTTTTCCATGGATTCGTTCCAAAATTTCGAAGTTTCTTATGCTTTAATTCGGAATGAAATATTCCTTGTCTTTCAAAAGAATCCTTTATTGCAGTCTTAAGAAAAAAAGACGTTCCGCGATATTGAAGAACAGATCTTAACTTATCACTAACTTGGGTTTGTGATAATTTATAAAATACATATGCTTGTGACAGGGAAGATAAATCTGGCAAGGAAAAAAATTTAAGCAAAATACGTAACATCCTCTTATTTATATTTTTTTCAGTATTGTAAATGTATTTATCATAAATTTTTTTTATTAAATTGATTCTAGAAATATTAATGATACATAGAAAGATATCTAGGTATATTTTGTATATTTTTCCAATGAAAAATTTTGTAAAATAATGCAATTTACTTAGTAATCGAACATTTCTTCTTTTTACAATTTTCAAAATATTTTTTGGTGATTCTACATTATTATTTTTATTTTTGTTGTTAGTACTATTATTTAGTCCTGGAGTTACTTTTTTTTTTTCTTTTGTAATTCTTTCTATTTTATTTTTGATTGTGCTTGTTCTATTAATCAGATGTTTTATTTTTTCTTCTGAATTTGTCCAAGCTGTAGATTGAATTTGACTAAATGATTCATGAATTATCTCATTGCTGATTATAGAATCTTTTTCTTTTTTAGTTTCACTCGATTCATATACTCCTATCAATTTCAATATTGGATTTTCTTTTAGTTTTTTTAAAAGTTCTTCTTTTTTTCTTTTTAGAACTAGAACCGTTTTGATAAGCCATTTTATTATTTTTTTGGGGCCTTGTCGAACTAGAACAAATTTTGGTTTTATTATTTTGTGGAAAACTCTTCTTATAACTCGAAACTCGTTCTCGTTCAATTTGGTTTTGTTCAATATTTTTTTTTTTATTTCTTCTAGTTCTTTAAAAATGGGCGTAAAAAAAATGGAAAGGGAAGGGTCGGGTCGGGCAGAACCCAAAGGATATTCAGCTAGTCCCCACAGAGTCCTTATAAAAGCAAAATCGCTGTTTTCGTTGTCTATATCAGCTGCTGTGTGCCAAGGTTTCAAAATAAAAGGACATAAAACTTTGATCTGAAGACCGTACTCGAACCACTCATCCGGAAATGCTGTGGCTTTGTCGGATACAGAACCACCGCTATAGGTGCATTTAACATGAACCTCTTTCCGCCAGTCCGCTATATCCTCAGACCACTCGGGCTTTTGCAATAATAAGAAACGGACAATATTTTTAGCTATTATCAATGAAGGCAATGCAATATATTTTCTAAAATATGAGTTATAAAGTAATATACAACCTCTTACTCCCTGCCCATAATATACAAGATTATCCCATTCTTCCGTTGCGTGCCACTGTACCTCGTCTTTTTCGATATCGTAGCCGTCTTCCGATGTCCCTTTGGGTTCGTCTATCTTACTTTTTGTTTTTGTCTGTTCTTTGTTACGTTCGTTAAGAGTCAAAAGGCCCCCTTTTTTGCTTCCAAACCTATGCATCAAATTTTTAATTTTCAAAACAAGGACCTTCGGGTTCAGTACCCCCAAATAAATAGACAGTCTACTTTTTAAGAAGCCCAAAAAAAGAGGGGACTGCGGCCATATTTCAATCCGTCTTATAATAACTCCTCTTTTACGCCTTTGGGCGCCCATAGAACCTTTGATTACCCCCGCACCAAAGTCTGCGTCGCTCGACACGTCTATCAGAAACAGCTGGGCTTCCTCAATCTCAATAATATTGAGGTTGTTCTTAATATCAATAATATCAATCGCATCATCAGGAGTAGTAACTTTTTCATTAGTACCATTTTCATTAGTACCATTTTCATTAGTCTTTTTACCTTTTTTACCTTTTTTAATAATCTTTTCCACATTCGCAGGACTATAACGAAGTTTACGTTTAAATGGTGGTGAGATAATCTCAAACGCTTCCCGATAGTTTTCAATGTATGATTCTAGATCTTGTTCTAACTCGGTGAATAATTTGTATGACCATCGAGGGACTTTTTTAAAGATTTCGGTTTGTCCAAGATATATTCCGAGATTATATCTTATTTTTTGCTTTACCCTTTTTTTTTTTCGCTGTTCCCAATCAATTCTTCCTTCCCCTTTTTCCAAAGGATTAGAATATAATTTTTCCAAAGGATTAGAATATAATTTTCCTTCTCTTCTTAGTCGTCGTGTTTTTCTTTTTAGTATCGCTAAGAGTCTCTGTTCATATTTTGGGGAATCGAGAAGGAAACCTGGAAGAAGGGTATCATGAAGTTGATTTAGAGCAAGGATTTGGTGAAGTTTAGATTCTAAAGTTCCAATGTTGATTCTTCCACGAGATTTAGAAGTTGCATTATTTTTTCTTCCACGAGCTTTACGAATTTCATTGTTTTTTCTTCCACGAGATTTAGAAGTTGCATTATTTTTTCTTCCACGAGATTTAGAAGTTCCAATGTTTTTTCTTCTACGAGCTTTACGAATTTCATTGTTTTTTATTCTACGAGCTTTACGAATTTCATTGTTTTTTATTCTACGAGCTTTACGAATTTCATTGTTTTTTCTTCCACGAGATTTAGAAGTTGCAATGTTTTTTCTTCCACGAGATTTAGAAGTTGCAATGTTTTTTCTTCCACGAGATTTAGAAGTTGCAATGTTTTTTCTTCCACGAGATTTAGAAGTTGCATTGTTTTTTCTTCTACGAGCTTTACGAATTTCATTGTTTTTTCTTTTACGCGATTTACGAATTTCATTGTTTTTTCTTTTACGAAATTGAGAGTCACGAATTTCATTGTGGAGTTTTCTACGAGATTCAAGAATTGCATCCTCTTCGATTTCACTAGGTTGAGAAGTTTCAGCTTCGATTCTTCCACAACTATGAATCAATTTTTTGATTCTTCCACGATAGGGCCCATTCAAAAAAGGATCATACATTTTTGGTAAACAGGTTTTTTTCGTTTTATCAGTACAAACCCTAGTCCTTTTTTCGAGTATATTTAGAAAAGGCAATCCCGCGTCTAGAGCCTCAATTCTCTTTATAAACTCATTATTTAAGTTCTTTTTTTTTTGTTTGTTCTTATAAAGCCAAGCTTTGTCTAGTTTATCAAAGGAGAGTGTTTCTACTGTGGACGAAGATATCCTCCTTTTCATCATTTCCTTAAAAATAGAAAAACTAGGAGGATAGGTAAAAGATATTCTTTCTTTTCCATCACTTCGGCATGTATCAAAAAAATATTGTGAGGCTTCCTTTCTTACAGCCCCCGCAAATCGATTATTTTTTATGTATCGTACTGGACGATTCCATCGGTTAGAATCGAAAAAAGGGATCGCAAAAACGCTTTCAAACGATTCGCGGTATTCTTGATCTTGGTCTTCATCCGGATCCGCTCCCCAAATCCGGGGAGGAATATATAGGTTGAATCCCTCTTCTTTTTGTTTCGCCTCCTCCCCTTCGGCTGTTTGTACTTGGCTTTCAATAGCTTTTTCGATCATTGTTGGGACGTTGATCATTTTAAACGTCAAAATGGGAAACGGGGTTCGGCCTAAATAGTAGACGCAGGTAACATATAAGAAAATTGTAACGAACCGACCCGTGTTTCTCACCAAGTCTATTAACACCAAGTACTGAAATTCTGACACAAGCCACTGACAGTTTGCCACAATCGCTTTAACTTCTGACCCAAGTAACTTAACAAGCCACTCATAAATATTATTAATGTACTTATTCAATTCTGACTTAATGTACTTCTTCAATTCTGACACACGGGACAGAAATTGTGCCAAAAGGACCTGAAATTCTGCCCCAAGGTACTTATTAATGTACTTATTCAATTTTGACACAAGGTCCTTCTTAGATCTACTCAAAAGATATTTCCGTATCCAGGCGAAGAATCTTTTCGTGAATAAAAGGAAACAAATGTGACCAATTAACCAACCAACAAAACTACTTGTTACAAATAACATCTTGTTGTTGCTGCGAAACATATAAATGTTGACTAATCTGGCTAACATTGAACTTGGGAAAATGAAATGGTTCACTAATTGAAAAATGAAACTATTCAGGAAAATGCTGAAATTGCTTCTGGTACTGGTAGTAGATCGAAAATTGTCGAAGAAAGAAAACAAAAGATACGGTAGAACTAGTACAGTTATTGTATGAGGTCTACACAATAGTAGATGCAGAGGCGTATTATAGATCGATATGAACCTCACGAGCTGTCCCATAATCAAACCAGTTATTGCTGCTACCTTCTTCTCGGTTTCTTCAACCATAAGGAAGAGATAAGCGGGCCTGATGGAAAATGTAGTTAGAAAGCCATAATATAGTCCGACCACAACGGCCGAATTGATTATC